TGGAGGAGCACGTATGCAAGAAGGAAGTTTGAGCTTGATGCAAATGGCTAAAATATCTTCTGCTTTATATGATTATCAATCAAATAAAAAGTTATTCTATGTATCAATCCTTACATCTCCTACAACTGGTGGAGTGACAGCCAGTTTTGGTATGTTGGGAGATATCATTATTGCTGAACCCAATGCCTACATTGCATTTGCGGGTAAAAGAGTAATTGAACAAACATTGAATAAGACAGTACCCGAGGGTTCACAAGCGGCTGAGTATTCATTCCATAAGGGCTTATTTGATTCAATCGTACCACGTAATCCTTTAAAAGGTGTTCTGAGTGAGTTATTTCAGCTACACGGTTTCTTTCCCTTGAATCAAAATTCAATTAAAGTAGAGCACTAGACTCAGTTATTTGTAGCGAACTTGAGTTCATCACAATCAAAGTCAAAATAAGAAGAACGGGATTTTCTTTGGTGACATAAGTTCTATAGTCAGAATCAGAAGTTTCGGATAATGACTTTTGATTTACATTTTTTTTCTTTTCTCCAGATTTTTTATCCTACCCCTATTCATGTATTCCTGATTACTAATCAGGAACCCTCTATAATATAAAGAGGAGAAAAGAGTGAATTCTTCCTTCCGCGGAATAGAATTGGGAAAATAAAAAGAATTTCATGTTTCCTTCCTTCTTACGTATTATTCAATATATAGAATAATTCAAATCTATAATAGAAGTGTTGTATATTTCTATATCTATATCTCCCGAGAATCCCCATTTTTGACTATGAATCCCTGTTCTGTTGGATGGAATTCTAAGAATCGAATCCTTAGGGAACTCGTAAGAAACTCTTTATTAGAAGATAAGGACGGGAGAACAAGAATAATAGAGTGGATTATCATCCATATATTTCGTGTAGAAAGAGATACACTTATTTAGTTCTACATTCCTTGCACTTATTATATACTTATAGTAGATATACTTATCATAAGTTATATTTATAACAGGTACAAATATTAAATCGAGGACCCATTCTATGACAGATTTCAATTTACCCTCTATTTTTGTGCCTTTAGTGGGCTTAGTATTTCCGGCAATTGCAATGGTTTCTTTATTTCTTCATGTTCAAAAGAACAAGATTGTTTAGATCCGACGGGACCAAATCTCATCAATTTATTTTAACACTTGGACTTGGATCATAATACGGATATCCATTTAGTGGAATATGGTATGGGACAGTACGACATGTGGCTCCCTCTGTGAGCACAAATAAAAAAGCTGTTATTGTTATCATGTGGATCCATGATATATGGATAAATGCATGTATATACGGGTATAGCTGTTTTTGTTTTAAAATGGATCAGCGGATATCTGAAATGGAAAGTCAATTATCTATATGTATGTAGATATACATAGTGGGATCCTGTGAAGGGGATGTTATTATTTTCTATCTAACCAATTCGATGAATTACTCCTAATGGTTCACATCATAATAGTGCTAGTTGATGAGAGTTACTTCGGGATCAAAACAAAAAGTAAAGTCCAACTTATTTGGCTTATTCTCTCAATTCCAATATAATGGAACTGGATCTAGTATGAACTGGCACTCAGAACGTATATGGATAGAACTTATAACAGGGTCTCGAAAAACGAGTAATTTCTGCTGGGCCTGTATCCTTTTTTTGGGTTCACTAGGATTCTTATTGGTTGGAACTTCCAGTTATCTTGGTAGGAATCTGATATCTTTATTTCCCTCTCAGCAAATCATTTTTTTTCCCCAAGGGATCGTGATGTCTTTCTATGGGATCGCGGGTCTGTTCATTAGTTCCTATTTGTGGTGCACAATTTCGTGGAATGTAGGTAGTGGTTATGATCGATTCGATAGAAAAGAAGGAATAGTGTGTATTTTTCGATGGGGATTTCCTGGAATAAATCGTCGCATCTTCCTTCGATTCCTTATGAGAGATATCCAGTCGATCAGAATGGAAGTTAAAGAGGGTCTTTATCCTCGTCGTGTCCTTTATATGGAAATCAGAGGCCAGGGAGCCATTCCCTTGACTCGTACTGATGAGAATTTGACTCCACGAGAGCTTGAACAAAAAGCTGCTGAATTGGCCTATTTCTTGCGTGTACCAATTGAAGTATTTTGAAATGAACTGAAGAATGAATCCTTTCTCAGCATGAGGGAAGGAACCCAAGAATCCCCTTTTGCATTTTTTCGGAACGTTTATTCGAGCAAAACATGTTAGATTCCATTTCCCTCGTTCCGTTGGTAATACCGCTGCGGCCCATAGAATAAAATAGGCGGACGTATACGGAACAACCATAATAAGAAGCTATTTTTATCCACTAAAACAAAAACGATTTTTTATGCATATGGAACTCCAATCAATTCTTTACTTCAATTGGTTCTTTCGGGCATTCATCGAAAAGTAACAAATGAAGATAAGATGCAATTGGTTCGAATTTGACCAATTGAGATATCTGGGAACAATATTGGATTATGAATATTTGATTATTTATTCATTCAAAACGGACCCTTATTCTATTTCTATATTCTTTCTAGATCTAAGGACTAAACAATTCAAAAAAAAAAGAAAAAAGAAGGAATAGATCCATAGGTTCCATACCTTGTTATAGAACTCATGCTTCATAGAAATATCGGATCAGATAGAGTCGGCGAATGAAGCAGGTTCATTAACAATTCACAGAACAGATTAAAAGTGCCAAAAAAGAAAGCATTGACTCCCCTCCCATATCTTGCATCTATAGTCTTTTTGCCCTGGTGGATCTCTCTCTCATTTAATAAAAGTCTGGAACCTTGGGTTACTAATTGGTGGAATACCAGGCAATCCGAAACTTTTTTGAATGATATTCAAGAGAAGAACGTTCTAGAAAGATTCATAGAATTAGAACAACTATTCTTTTTGGAAGAAATGATAAAGGAGTACCCGGAGACACAGGTACAAAAGTTTCGTATAGGAATCCACAAAGAAACAATGCAATTGGTCAAAATGCACAATGAAGATCCTATCCATATCATTTTGAATTTCTCGACAAATATAATCTGTTTTGCTATTCTAAGTGGTTATTCTATTCTGGGTAATGAAGAACTTGTCATTCTTAATTCTTGGGTTCAGGAATTCCTCTATAATTTAAGCGACACAATCAAAGCTTTTTCTATTCTTTTATTAACCGATTTATGTATCGGATTCCACTCGCCCCATGGTTGGGAACTAATGATTGGTTCGGCCTACAAAGATTTTGGATTTGCTCATAACGATCAAATTATATCTGGTCTTGTTTCCACTTTTCCAGTCATTCTAGATACAATTTTGAAATATTGGATCTTCCATTATTTAAATCGTGTATCTCCTTCACTTGTAGTGGTTTATCATTCAATGAATGAATGAAGAACTCATTTGATCTGCCGATATCAATCCAATCAGAATGTTACTTCGTACATAAACAAACCATTTTTCATCTTACTCACTCTTTATACTTCTACCCGTCTAGGGGATTCCTCCTATATTTTAGTAGGATTATTCCAGTACAGTGGCAAAATCGTGGATAGGGAACTATACTAGCTACCTACCTAATTTATTGTAGAAATTTTCGGGATCAACGATTTGACCATGCAAAATAGAAATACCTTTTTTGGGGTAAAGGAACAGATGACTCGATTCATTTCCGTATCGATCATGATATATGTAATAACTCGGACATCTATTTCAAATGCATATCCTATTTTTGCGCAGCAGGGTTATGAAAATCCACGAGAAGCAACTGGGCGTATTGTATGTGCCAATTGCCATTTAGCTAATAAGCCCGTGGATATGGAGGTTCCACAAGCTGTGCTTCCTGATACTGTATTTGAAGCAGTTGTTAGAATCCCTTATGATATACAACTGAAACAAGTTCTTGCTAATGGTAAAAAGGGGGCTTTGAATGTGGGGGCTGTCCTTATTTTACCCGAGGGATTCGAATTAGCTCCCCCCGATCGTATTTCTCCCGAGATGAAAGAAAAGATGGGAAATCTGTCTTTTCAGAGTTATCGTCCCACTCAAAGAAATATTCTTGTGGTAGGTCCTGTTCCTGGTCAGAAATATAGTGAAATCGTCTTTCCCATTCTTTCCCCGGACCCCGCTACTAAGAAAGACGTTCACTTCTTAAAGTATCCCATATATGTAGGTGGGAACAGGGGAAGGGGTCAGATTTATCCCGATGGGAGTAAGAGTAACAATACAGTCTATAATGCTACAGCTGCAGGTATAGTAAGCAGAATAGTACGTAAAGAAAAAGGGGGGTATGAAATAACCATAGCTGATGCATCGGATGGACGCCAAGTGGTTGATATTATACCCCCAGGACCAGAACTTCTTGTTTCAGAGGGTGAATCTATCAAGCTTGATCAACCATTAACGAGTAATCCCAATGTGGGTGGATTTGGTCAGGGAGATGCAGAAATAGTACTTCAAGATCCATCACGTGTCCAGGGTTTGTTGTTCTTCTTGGCATCTGTTATTCTGGCACAAATTTTTTTGGTTCTTAAAAAGAAACAGTTTGAGAAGGTTCAATTATCCGAAATGAATTTCTAGATCCACGGATTCATCAAGTTGGTAAAAAGAGCCGAATTGTTGTGATCGATGCAATTATGTATGATCCAAAAAAATCATGGAACGTGTTTTGCTTACTTTTTTTATACTCTTTTTCTGCGAGATGTCGGGAATTGTTTGTATCCCATTCTTGGTAATAGTATGTATATTGTGAAGAAGACTACTTGATCTTTTTTTACCTTTTTTTTTTTCAATCAAAATTGGAGTGGTGCGACTTTGCCAGACTCTAAATGCCATGTAACGTATCAATAGTTTTTTTGTACCTAATAGATAATAGGCATAAGTAGGATAAGAATCCACGGTAAGGGATAAATAAAAGGAACAAACGATTCTAGGAGGTATTACTCGTCTTTCTAATCTTCCACACAAGAAGAAAAGGCATTTTCCACCCTTT